TTACAATAAAAACATTAAGTAAAATAATTTAATTTTTTTGCAAAAAAATGCGCTCAGAAGACGATTTTTGCGCAATTTTTTGCATTTTTTGTCATTTTTTAGTTTACGGATTTGGTCCCAAATTTTAACTTTTTTTTTACATAAATTGGAAAAGTCAAACAAAATGGGGGTTTTTTACTGAAATTTTTCAACAACATAGGTTTTTAAAATATAAATGTTTAATAAATTAATATAATAGAAACGTATATATAATTAAGAGATTACTATTATGATATTTTTAATATATATTAATTATATCTAGTATCTTTAAAATAAATAGAAACTATAATTATATATATATTATTAAACTTATGAATTAATCTGCATGTTAGTTATACTGAAACGTATTAAAACTTTTAATAAAGGATTTTTTATTAAACCAAAAAATTTTTTCCAAAAAAAACTTTAATTAAAAAAATTTAATTTTTTTGCAAAAAAAGGCCCCCCAAAAAAAAATTTTGCCCAATTTTTTGCATTTTTTGGCCTTTTTTAATTTACGGATTTGGCCCCAAATTTTAACTTTTTTTTTACCAAAATTGGAAAAACCAAACAAAAGGGGGGTTTTTTTCCGAAATTTTTCCACAACAAAGGTTTTTAAAAAAAAAAGGTTTAAAAAATTAAAAAAAAAAAAACCTTATAAAATTTTATTTTAAAATTAAATTAGGGGATGAATTTAGTTTTATTGATAAATTTTATTTTGAAATTTAATTAGGGGATGAATTAAATTTTCTTTTATTGGTAATTTTTATTTTGAAATTTAATTAGGGGATGAATTAAATTTTCGTTTATTGGTAAATTTCATTTTGAAATCTAATTAGTGGATGAATTTAGTTTGACAAACTAAATTTTATAAARATTAAATTGTTGGTTAAAATAGAATTATTCAATAAAATTTTATTTTAAAATTAAATTAGGGGATGAATTTARTTTTATTGATAAATTTTATTTTGAAAATTAAATTAAAAGATAGATTTCCAAATAAAATTTTTTATAAAAATTAAATTGTTGGTTAAAATTTATTAATTACGGATATTTTAAATTAATTTTTAAATTAGTTTACTAATATTTAGATTTTTTATTAATTAGGAATAAATTTTTGTTAAAATTCATTGATTATTCCAATAAAAGGTCCATTTTCGTAGCGGAGCTAATTCGAAGTATGTTTACATAAGATGACTATACTAAAAAGTTTTATTTTAACTTAAAAATTAAATGTTATTTTTTATTATATGTGAATTGTTTTTTAGAGGAAATTTACAGTAATTATATTTATATATTAAGGAAACTTAGATTTAGAAATAATAATTATTATTAACAAAATTTGTGCCAGCAGTTGCGGTTATACAAATAATATAATTTAATTTTATTAATAAAAATTAATTGATTAATTTAAATTTTAAATTAAAATTTTTTAGGTAAAATTTTAAATTTTAATTATATTTATGTTATTAAATGAAGTTTAGAAATTTAATTTATAAACTAGGATTAGATACCCTATTATTTTAAATGTAATTTTATTTATTAAATTATTAAAAGTTATGTTCTTTAAAATTAAAAATTTTGGCGGTATTTTAGTCTTTTCAGAGGAACCTGTTTTGTAAATGATAATCCACGATTTAATTTATTTTTATTATTAATTTGTATATCATCGTAATTAAGTATTTTATCAGAATTGTTAATATTTAAAGTTTTTTATAAAAAAATTAGTCAGATCAAGGTGCAATTTATATAAAAGTAATAATGGGTTACAATAAATTTATTTTTGGATAATTTTTATTATTAAAAATTTGAATTTGGATTTGATAGTAAGTTTAATTAATTTATTAAGTTGATTTTGGCTCTAAAATATGCACATATCGCCCGTCGCTTTCATTTAATATGAAATAAGTCGTAACAAAGTAGATTTACTGGAAAGTGAATCTAGAATATCAAATTAGAGCTTGATTATAAAGCATTTTAGTTACATTAAAAAGTAAATTGTGAAATTCAATTTAATTTGAAATTAAAAATTTATTAAATTTTTAAGTTTTATAAAATTTTTAAATTAAAAAAAATATTTTTTATTATATTATAGAAAAAATTAATTTTATTATAGTTAAATAGTATTGTGAAAGAAAAAAATTAATTGTTGAATAGAAAAATTCTTTTTTTGTACCTTGTGTATCAGGGTTTATTAACTAAAAATTATTTATTTAATTATCTCGAATTTAAAAGATCTAAAAAGTTAATATTTTTATTGTAAAATAAATATTTTTAATTATTTTTTAGTAATGAAATGTTATTCGTTTTTAAATATATCTAGTTTTTTAAGAAAAAAATTTAATTTATTTATTATTAATATAACTATAATTGTATATTTTTATATTATTAATATTAAATATTTTTAGGGATGAGCTTAAAAATAAATAATTATTAGAAATTTAAAGATAAATTAAAATTAGGATTAAAAATTTTCAAATTTTAAAGTATGTTATAATTTATATTATATTTATATAATTTTTATTTTCTATAAATTTTTTATTAAAATTTAAATTTAAATTAAAAAAATTTAGTAATAATGATAAAATTAGTATATAAAAATTATATAAATATATTTTTATGTAAGGTTAGTTAAAGGAATTCGGCAAATATTTTTTCACCTGTTTATTAAAAACATGTCTTTTTGTATAATATTTAAAGTCTAGTCTGCCCTCTGATTAAATTGAATGGCCGCGGTATTTTGACCGTGCTAAGGTAGCATAATCATTAGTTTTTTAATTGAAAGCTGGAATGAAGGGCTGAATGAAAAAAAAACTGTCTCTAATTAATTATTTTAGAATTTTATTTTTAAGTTAAAAAGCTTAAATTTTATTAAAAGACGAGAAGACCCTATAGAGTTTAATAATTTTATACTATAAAAAATTTGGRATTAATATTTTTATTTTTATATAATTATTTGATTGGGGTGATTAAAAAATTTAATAAACTTTTTTATTTATTTATATTGATTAATAAATAATTGATCCAAAAATTTTGATTATAAGATAAAATTACCTTAGGGATAACAGCGTAATTTTATTTGAGAGTTCTAATCGATAATAAAGTTTGCGACCTCGATGTTGGATTAAAATTTATAATTGGTGTAGAAGCTATATTATTAAGTCTGTTCGACTTTTAAAATTTTACATGATCTGAGTTTAAACCGGTGTAAGCCAGGTTGGTTTCTATCTTTAATTTAAAAATTTATTTTAGTACGAAAGGACCAAATATAATAAATAATATTTTAATTTTTGAATAAAATTATTATTTTGGCAGATTAGTGTAATAGATTTAGAATCTTTAAATGTAATTTATATTACAAATAATACTTGATATTAAAAGATTTAATTATAATATTTATTTCTAGTTTAATTTTGATTGTGTGTGTATTAATTAGGGTAGCATTTTTAACATTATTAGAACGTAAAGTTTTAGGTTATATTCAAATTCGTAAAGGTCCAAATAAAGTTGGTTTTATTGGATTAATCCAACCTTTTAGTGATGCAATTAAATTATTTAGTAAAGAACAAACTTATCCTTTAATAGCTAATTTTAATTTATATTATATTTCTCCTGTGTTAAATTTAATATTAGCTTTATTTATTTGAATATGTATGCCTTTTATTAGAGTAAATATTAGATTTAATTTAACTATATTATTTTTTTTGGCAATTTCTAGATTGAGAGTTTATACAATTATATTGGCTGGTTGATCTTCTAATTCTAATTATTCATTGTTAGGTAGATTACGTTCTGTTGCTCAAACAATTTCTTATGAAGTAAGATTAGCTTTAATTTTAATGTCTTTTTTATTTTTAATTTTAAGTGTAAGAATAATTGATTTATTAAAATATCAAGAGTATATTTGATTTATTTATTTACTTTTTCCTTTATGTTTAATATGATTAGTTTCTAGTTTAGCAGAAACTAATCGTACACCTTTTGATTTTGCGGAAGGAGAATCTGAATTAGTTTCAGGGTTTAATGTTGAATATAGAAGAGGTGGTTTTGCTATAATTTTTTTAGCTGAATATGGAAATATTTTGTTTATAAGAATAATATGTGTTTTTTTATTTATAGGAGCTAATTTAATTAGTTATTTATTTTTTTTAAAATTATCTTTTGTTTCTTTTTTTTGGCTTTGAGTTCGGGGTACTTTACCTCGGTACCGATATGATAAATTAATATATTTAGCTTGAAAAGGTTATTTACCTGTTTCATTAAATTATTTAATTTTTTTTTGTAGAATAAGAATGATGTTTTTCATTCTTATGATTTAGTTAATTATTTTTAGTACAAGTTAATAGAGGGTTAAACCTCTTTATTATACTTTCAAAGTATAAACTTATACAAGTTCATTAACTTATTTAAAAATAATTAAGTCTCAAATATTAGAAATTAAAGGATTTATAATATAATATAAAAAATATATTACTGTTAGAATTTGACCGGTTAAAATATAAGGGTCTTCAACAGGTCGAGCACCAATTCAAGTTAATAAAATAATAATAGAAACTAATGATCAAAATAAAAATTTGTTTAATGGATAAAATTGTGAAGTTAAATATTTTTTTTTATTAATAAAAGGTAAACTATATAGAATAGCAATTGATATTACTAGAGCAATTACTCCTCCTAATTTGTTAGGAATAGATCGTAAAATTGCATATGCAAATAGAAAATATCATTCTGGTTGAATATGAATTGGAGTAACTAAAGGATTTGCAGGGGTAAAATTATCTGGATCTCCAAGTAAGTAAGGATTACTTAAAGTTAAAAAAATTAATAAAAATAATATAATTATTATTCCTAGAATATCTTTAAAAGTAAAATAGGGGTGGAAAGGAATTTTATCAATATTTCTATTTGTTCCAATAGGATTACTTGAACCTGTTTGATGTAAATATAATAAATGAATAATTATAAATGCAAAAATAATAAAAGGTAAAATAAAATGAAATGTGAAAAATCGTGTCAAAGTTGCATTATCAACTGCAAAACCTCCTCAGATTCATTGTACTAATCTATTTCCTAAATAAGGAATAGCAGATATTAAATTAGTAATTACAGTTGCACCTCAAAAAGATATTTGACCTCATGGTAAAACATAACCTAGAAAAGCAGTTGCTATTACTAAGAAAAAAATTGTAACTCCAATTAATCAAGTTTCAATTATATTATAAGATCTATAATATATACCTCGTCCAATGTGAATATATAAGCAAATAAAAAAAAATGATGCTCCATTTGCATGTAATGTTCGAAGTAATCAACCATAATTTACATCTCGACAAATATGTGTTACTCTATTAAAAGCTAATTCAACATTAGGACAGTAATGTATTGCTAAAAATAGACCTGTAAAAATTTGAATTATTAGACAAATTCCTAATAATGAACCAAAATTTCATATATAAGAAATATTTGAAGGTGAAGGGAATACAATTAAAGCATTATCAATAATTTTAAATAAGGGGCTAGTTTTACGAATTGGTATTTTCATTAGAATATTTGACGTAAAGGTCCATATAAAAAATTAGTAATTTTTACAGTTGCAATTAAAGTGATAAATAAATAAATAATTATTATAATTATAATTAAATAATTAGGAAAATTAAAATATTTTATTATAGATAAGTTTATATTTTGATTAAAATTAAATATTTTAGTTTCAATAATTTTATTTAATAAATTAAAATAAAATTGATCTATTAATATAAAAATTAATATTAATCTTATGGTTAATATGATAATAAATATTAATTTAAAATTAAATTTAAATTTTTCATTAGAGGCGATTCTAGTTATATAGATGAATAAAATTAATATTCCACCAATTATTACCAAAAATAAGATATAGGAATATCAATAATTTATATTTATTAATCTTCTAATTAAAGCAATTAAAATTGTTTGAACTAATAATATTAATCCTGAAGATAGAGGATGGTTTATAAATATAAATATTATAGATGTTATTAAAATAATAGGTAAAAATAGTATAATTTCAGATATTAGTTTAATTAAAATATTAATTTTGGAGATTAATGATAAATATTTATTTATATCTGAAGTTTTAAAAGAAACCTTATTTTTGATTTACAAGACCAATATTTTATTTAAATTATTAAAACTTTAATGTTAATATATTTATTGTCAATTATATTTTTTTCAGGAGCTTTAAGATTTGTTTTAAATCGAAAACATTTATTGATAATATTATTAAGTTTAGAATTTATTGTTGTATCATTATATTTTTTTATTATTTATATATTTAAGAAACATAAATTATGAATATTTTTTTTTCAAATAATTTATTTAACTATAAGAGTTTGTGAAGGGGCTTTAGGGTTATCTATATTAATTTTAATAGTTCGAATACATGGTAATGATTATATTACAACTTTTTCTTTTTTATGATAATATTTTTATTTGGGTTAATTATATTGATTCCTTTAAGGTTTTTAAATTTATTTTGATTAATTCAATGATTTTTTTTTATTTTAACTTTTTTATTTATTTTAAATTATAGAGGATTTTATCAAATTTTTAGAATTTCTTATTTTTTAGGAATAGATATATTATCATATAGTTTAATTTTATTAAGATTTTGAATTTGTAGTCTAATAATTTTAGCTAGTATAAAATTATATCAAAATAATGAATATTATGGTTTATTTATTTTTGTATTGATTTTTTTATTATTAAGTTTATATTTAACATTTTCTTCTTTAAATTTATTTAATTTTTATTTATTTTTTGAAATTAGTTTAATTCCAACTTTAATTTTAATTATTGGATGAGGGTATCAACCAGAACGATTAGAGGCTGGTATTTATTTATTATTTTATACTTTATTTATATCATTACCAATAATAATTATAATTTTTTATTTAAGTGAAAAATTATATGTGACAAGATTTAGATTTTTAAATATAAATTTAAATATATTTTTTATATTTTTATGTGTAAATTTAGTTTTTTTCGTTAAAATTCCAATATTTTTTTTACATTTATGGCTTCCAAAGGCTCATGTTGAAGCCCCTGTTTCAGGTTCAATAATTTTAGCTGGTATTATATTAAAATTAGGAGGATATGGTTTATTACGATTTATAATTTTATTTAAGTATTTTTTATTAAATTTAAATATTTTTTTTATTATTATTTCTTTAATTGGGGGTTTTTTTGTTTCTTTAATTTGTATTCGTCAAAGAGATATAAAATCTTTAATTGCTTATTCTTCTGTTTCTCATATAAGTTTAGTTTTAGCTGGTATTATAACATTAAATTATTGAGGATTATGAGGAGCTTTAATAATAATATTAGCTCATGGTTTATGTTCTTCAGGATTATTTTGTTTAGCAAATATTATATATGAACGAATTCATAGACGAAGACTTTATTTAAATAAAGGTTTATTAAATATTATACCTAATTTAAGTTTATTATGATTTTTATTAATTTCTTCTAATATAGCAGCTCCTCCTTCTTTAAATTTAATAAGGGAAATTATATTAATTAATAGAATTGTAAGATTTAGTATTTTAAGTATATTATTTTTATCTTTAATATCATTTTTTAGGGCTGTTTATTCTTTATTTTTATATTCTTATTCTCAACATGGAATATATTATTCAGGGTTTTATATATTTTATAGAGGATTTATACGAGAATATTTGTTATTAATATTACATTGATTACCTTTAAATTTTTTATTTTTAAAAATAGAATTTTTAGTACAATGAATTTAATCTAAATAGTTTAATTAAAATATTAGTTTGTGGTACTGAAGATATAAAATTTTATTTTAGATTATTTGTTTTATTTATTTTAGTTTATTTTTAATTTTAAGTATTAGGTTTTTAATTTCATCATTATTTTTATTAATTTTAAATATTACATATATTTTAGAATTAAGACTTTTATCTTTAAATTCTTCTAATATTTTTTTTGTAGTTTTATTGGATTGGATATCTTTAATATTTATAAGATTTGTTTTATTTATTTCTTCTATAGTTATTTTTTATAGAGAAGAATATATGAGAGGAGATTTATATAAGAATCGTTTTATTTTACTTGTTGTTATATTTGTATTATCAATAATATTATTAATTATTTCTCCTAATTTAATTTCAATTTTATTAGGATGAGATGGATTAGGGTTAGTTTCTTATTGTTTAGTAATTTATTATCAGNATTTNAAAAGGTTTAATGCAGGAATATTAACGGCATTAAGAAATCGTATTGGAGATGTTGCATTATTAATAGCTATTGCTTGGATATTAAATTTTGGTAGTTGAAATTTTATTTTTTATTTAGATTTAATAAAGGAAGAGTTTACAATAGAATTAATTAGTTATTTAGTTGTATTAGCTGCTATAACAAAAAGTGCACAAATTCCTTTTTCTTCTTGATTACCAGCTGCAATAGCAGCTCCTACCCCTGTTTCTTCTTTAGTTCATTCTTCTACATTAGTTACTGCTGGGGTTTATTTATTAATTCGTTTTAATTTTGCATTTAGGGAAACTTTGATAATAATTTTATTATTTATTTCTTCTATAACTATATTTATATCAGGATTAGGGGCTAATTTTGAATTTGATTTAAAAAAAATTATTGCTTTATCAACATTAAGACAATTAGGGTTAATAATATCAATTTTAGCTTTAGGGGAATATAAATTAGCTTTTTTTCATTTATTAATTCATGCATTATTTAAGGCTTTATTATTTATATGTGCTGGTAATATTATTCATAATTTATTAAATTGTCAAGATATTCGATTTATAGGAGGGTTAATTAAACATTTACCTTTAACTTGTACATATTTAAATATTTGTAATTTATCTTTATGTGGTTTACCTTTTATATCTGGATTTTATTCTAAAGATTTAGTTGTAGAATTTATATCAATAACTTATTTAAATATATATATTTATATAATTTTTTATATTTCTATTGGTTTAACAGTTTCTTATAGGTTTCGTTTAACTTATTATTCTATTACGGGAAATTTTAATTATATTACTTTAAATTTAATAAGGGAAAGTAGATTAATTATATTAAAAGGTATAAGAGGATTAATTTTATTTGTTATTTTTAGAGGTAGAATATTTTCTTGATTAATTTTTTCTGTCCCTTATTTTATTTGTCTTTCTTTTCTTATAAAAACTATAACTTTAATTATGATTAGATTAGGTGGTTGATTAGGTTATGAATTATCAAAATTTAAAATTTCTTATAATTTATTTAGATTTAAAATATTTAACAATTATTTTATTTATAAGAATAATATGAAATATACCTTTATTTATCAACTTTGGGGGTTAATTATTTACCAGTTTATATGGGAAAATTTTATATATAATTTTTTTGATCAAGGATGATTTGAATATTATGGAGGTCAAAATTTATCAAAAACTTTAAAAAGAATAACAATAATTCAATTGTTTTCTTTAAATCATTTAAAAATTTATTTATTATTATTAATTTTTTGATTAATATTTTTATTTTTAAATTTTTACTTAAATAGCTTATATAAAGAGTATAATTTTGAAGAGATTAGGGAAGTTTTAAACTTTTAAGTATATTTATAAGAAAAGTTCTAATTTTACAATGAAAATGTAATGTTTTTATTAAACTATATAAATAGAAATAAAAACAAAATTTCATTGCTTAAGAATTAAGTTAGAAGCTTATTCTTGAATTTTCTTATTTCTTTAATTGGAGAAAACTCATTTTTATCATTAACAGTGATAGACCTCTAATTTGGTTTCAATTAAAAATAAGGGTTGAATAACCAAACTTTTAGGTCGAAACTAAATGCAAAATTTGCTTCTTATTTAAGATAAATTGATTATTCAATATTTTTTAAATGCAACTTAAATGTTAAGATTTAACTATTATCCTTAATTAATTCAATTTAAAGCACCTTGATTTCATTCATGATATAATCCTCATAATAAAATTAAAATAAAGGTAATTAAAATAATTGAATAATTTATAATATTAGAAATTTTTATAGTAATAATTAAGGGTAAAAGTAAAGTAATTTCTACATCAAAAATTAAGAAGATAATAGCAATTAAAAAAAAATGTAATGAAAAAGGTAATCGGGCAGAAGTTTTTGGATCAAATCCACATTCAAATGGGCTTCTTTTTTCTCGATCATAAAAACTTTTTTTTGAAATTAAGTTTAAAATTAAAACTAATAGAATTATAATTATATAAATTATTATTAATAGTATGATTAAAATTTTTATTATTTATACTAGATTTCTAGATTTTTTGATTGGAAGTCAAATATAATTTTTATATTATATAAATATCTACCTCATCAATAGATAGAAATATATAAAAATAATCATACTACATCAACAAAATGTCAATATCAGGCAGCTGCTTCAAAACCAAAATGATGGATAGATGAAAAATGATTAAAATATTGTCGAATAGTACAAATTAATAGAAATGTTGTTCCAATAATAACATGTAATCCATGAAATCCTGTAGCTATAAAAAAAGAAGATCCATATACAGAATCTGAAATAGCAAAAGGTGCTTCAATATATTCATAACCTTGTAAAATTGTAAAATAAATACCTAAAATTACGGTTAACATTAATCCTTGTAATCCTTGAGAATAATTATTTTCTATTAGTCTATGGTGGGCTCAAGTAACAGTTAATCCTGAAGTTAATAAAATTAATGTATTTAATAAAGGGATTTCAATTGGGTTAAATACTTGAATTCCTTTAGGTGGTCAAAATATTCCAATTTCAATAGATGGGGCAAGAGATCTGTGAAAAAATCCTCAAAAAAAAGAAACAAAAAAAAATACTTCAGATGTAATAAAAAGAATTATTCCTCATCGTAATCCTTTAGTAACTAAAAGAGTATGAAGACCTTGATAGGTTCCTTCACGAATAATATCTCGTCATCATTGATATATAATTAAAGTTGTAATTAATAAACCAATAAATAGAAGGTTATTATTATATAAATGGAATCATTTAATTAAGCCTATTATAGTAGTTATAGCACCTAGAGCTCCTAATAAAGGTCATGGTCTAATATCAACAAGATGAAAGGGGTGATTTTTATGTATTGACATTAATTTACTTCTCTAGAGTATAAAGTTCTTAAGATTGCAAATACATAAGATTGAATTATTGCAACAGCTGATTCAAGGGTTAATAATAAGATTTGTACAATGATTAATAAATTTAATAAATAAATAGATATTATTGGCCCAGTATTTCCTAGTAGGGTTATTAATAAATGACCTGCAATTATATTTGCAGAAAGACGGATAGCTAAAGTTCCAGGACGAATTACGTTTCTAATAGTTTCAATACAAACTATAAAAGGTATTAAAATTGCCGGTGTTCCTTGTGGAACTAAATGTGCTAATATATGAATTGTATTATTTAATCATCCATAAATTATAAATCTTAATCATAAAGGTAAAGCTAGTCTTAAAGTTATTGTTATATGTCTAGTTCTTGTAAAAATATAAGGAAATAATCCTAAAAAATTATTAAATAAAATAATAGAAAATAATGAAATAAAGATTAAAGTTCTTCCTTGAGATTTATAATTTCCTAATAAAACTTTAAATTCTTTATGTAAAATTATAATAATTTTATTTCATAAAATATTTAATCGTGAAGGAATTAATCAAAATATAGGTGGGATAATTATTAAACCAATTATTGTTCTTAATCAATTTAAAGATAAATTAAAATTAGATGTTGGATCAAAAGAAGAAAATAAATTTATTATCATTTTCAATTATAGTTTAATTTAATTTTCAAATTTTTTTTATTTTTAATATTATAGAAAAAATTAAAATAATTTATATTGTTAAATAAGAAATAAATTATAATAAAAAATAATATTAAGCTTAATCAATAAAGAGGTATTATTTGAGGAATTAAAAATTATCAAGTTGATAATTTTAGTTTGACAAACTAATGTTATTTTTTAACTAAATTTTTCATTAGAAATATACGTTAAAATATTATAAATGGTTTAAAATTCCATGGCTTACTTTCAGCCATCTAATGATAATTCAATTATTTTAATAATTCATTTAGAAAAGTAATTAGGAGAAATTCTTTCAATTACAATTGGTATAAATCTATGATTAGACCCACAAATTTCTGAACATTGTCCATAAAATAAACCTGATCGATTTAGTGAAAATCTAACTTGGTTAAGTCGTCCAGGTGTTGCGTCTACTTTAACTCCTAATGATGGAATTGTTCAAGAATGAATTACATCTGCGGATGTAATTAATATACGAATATTAGATTCAAAAGGAACAACAATACGATTATCAACATCTAATAAACGAAAGTTAAATAGGTTTATTTCATTAGTAGGAATTATATAAGAATCAAATTCAATATTTTTAAAATCTGAATATTCATAAGATCAATATCATTGGTGTCCAATTGTTTTAATTGTAATTATTGGATTATTAATTTCATCTAAAATATAGATTAATCGTAATGAAGGGATTGCAATAAAAATTAAAGTAATTGTTGGTAAAACTGTTCAAATAATTTCAATTAATTGACCTTCAAGTAAATAGCGATGTAGGAATTTATTAAAAAATAAAGAAAATAATAATTGACCTACTAATACTGTAATAATAACTAAAATTATTAGTGCATGGTCATGAAAATAAGATAATTGTTCTATTAGAGGGGATGCCCTATCTTGTAATATAAAATTTTTTCAAGTTGAAATTTCTAAAAAAAGGGTAATCTTTATGTTTGGGGTTTAAGTCCAATGCACTAATCTGCCATATTAGAAATTAGCAGATAATATAGGTAATTCAGAATAGCTGTGTTCAGCAGGAGGATTTGATTGAAGTCATTCAATTGAAGAATTTATACTTAATGATCTAATACTTTTTCGTTGGGCTGATAAAGCCTCTCAAAAAATAAATAATAAAAAGATTACTCTCACCAAGGAAATTAAAGATCCAATTGATGAAACAATATTTCATAGAGTAAAAATATCAGGATAGTCAGAATAACGTCGAGGTATTCCTATTAATCCTAAAAAATGTTGAGGGAAAAAAGTTAAATTTACTCCAATAAATATAATAAAAAATTGAATTTTCAAGTAAAAGTTATTTAGTGTTAATCCTGTAAATAAAGGGAATCATTGAACAATTCCTGCTATAATAGCAAATACTGCTCCTATTGAAAGAACGTAATGAAAATGAGCTACTACATAATATGTATCATGTAGTACAATATCAATTGAAGAATTAGCTAATACAACACCAGTTAAACCTCCAACGGTAAATAAAAAAATAAATCCTAAAGCTCAAAGTGTTACTGGCCTATAACTAATTCTTGAGCCATGAAATGTTGCTAATCAACTAAATACTTTAATTCCTGTTGGAACTGCAATAATTATAGTTGCAGAAGTAAAGTAGGCCCGAGTATCAACATCTATTCCTACAGTAAATATATGGTGAGCTCATACAATAAATCCTAATAAACCAATTGCTATTATTGCATAAATTATTCCTAAAGTTCCAAATGCCTCTTTTTTTCTTCTTTCTTGTCTAACAATATGAGAAATTAATCCAAATCCTGGTAAAATTAAAATATAAACTTCAGGATGTCCAAAAAATCAAAATAGATGTTGATACAAAATAGGGTCTCCTCCTCCAGCAGGGTCAAAAAAAGAGGTATTTAAATTTCGATCAGTTAATAATATTGTAATAGCCCCTGCTAATACAGGTAAAGAAAGTAATAAAAGAATAGCTGTGATTATTACAGCTCATACAAATAAAGGTATTCGGTCTAATGTTATTCCTTTTGGTCGTATATTAATAATTGTAGTGATGAAATTAATAGCACCTAAAATGGAAGAGATTCCTGCCAGATGTAAACTAAAAATAGCTAAGTCTACTGAAGATCCTCCATGAGCAATATTAGATGAGAGGGGGGGATAAACTGTTCAACCTGTACCAGCACCTCTTTCTACAATTCTTCTCATAATTAATAAAAATAATGATGGGGGAAGTAATCAAAATCTTATATTATTTATTCGAGGAAAGGCTATATCTGGAGCACCAATTATTAGGGGTACTAATCAGTTTCCAAATCCACCAATTATGATAGGTATTACTATAAAAAAAATTATAATGAAAGCATGGGCAGTAACAATTACATTATAAATTTGATCATTACCAATTAAAGATCCAGGATTTCCTAGTTCAACTCGAACAAGGATTCTTAATGAAGTTCCCACTATACCAGCTCAAACTCCAAAAATAAAATATAAAGTTCCGATATCTTTATGATTTGTAGAAAACAACCATTTATTCGGTAAAATGGCTGAGTCCAGGCAATAAATTGTAAATTTATTTACGAATAATGTATTCTTTTACCAAGCCTTATATTCAATTATGATATTAAATTGCAAATTTAAAGGTAAGTTATTTTTAAGGCTTAAATAAAATCTATTTCTAACTTTGAAGGTTAGTAGTTTAGCTTAACTTAAATCCTTAAAGAATATTAAAAATTCTTGTACAAAGGAAGAGGCTAAGCAAAGTTAATGAATTAAGAAATAGTATTAAAAAATTTCTTATCTTAGAGAATTTAACTAAATTTTCAGTTATTATAATTGTTAGGGAAGAAAATGTAAGTCGGATATAAAAATATAAAGTAATTAATGTAGAAATAATTAAAATTAATCTTAAAACATATATTTGACTTAAAATTAAATTATTAATTACAATTCATTTTGGTAAAAATCCTAAAAAAGGAGGTAAACCACCTAAAGATAAAAAATTTATAATAAAAAATAATTTTACTAATTTATTAGAATTTAATGAATAAAATAATTGGTTTAAGGTGAAAATATTTATTTTATAAAAAATAAAAATGATATTTAATGAAATTATAGAATAAATGATAAAATAAGAAAATCAAATTAATTTAAAATTTATTATTCTTGCTAGTATTCAACTAATATGATTAATTGAGGAGTAGGCTATAATTTTTCGAAGGCTTGTTTGGTTTAATCCTAAAATTCCACCAATTAATGAAGAGGTAATAATAATAAATATAAGAAATCATATTATTTTTAAATTGTATATAATTAAAATTATTGGAGCTAATTTTTGTCAAGTTAATAAAATTAAATTATTTATTCAATTTAAACCTTCCATTACTTCGGGGAATCAAGTATGAAAGGGGGCAGCTCCAAGTTTTGTCAATAATGCTGAGTTTAAAATTATTATTAATCAGTAATCTGAATTGTTGGGGATGTATTCAGAAGAAATTAATGATAAAATTACAGCAAATAAGATAATTGTAGAAGCTAAAGCTTGTGTAATAAAATATTTTAAGGAGGCTTCAGCAGGATAAGTATTTTTATTTGATTTTAATAAAGGAAGAATTCTTAATAAATTGATTTCTAACCCAATTCATATATTAAATCAAGAATAAGCTGAGATAGAAATTAAAGTTCCTAATAATATAGAATTAAAAAATAAAATTTTATATAATTTAAAAATTAAAAAGAAAAGAGTAATCTTTATAAGTGGGGTATGAACCCAATAGCTTTATTTAGCTTATCTTTTTGGTCTACACTTTAGTATAAGATGTACATTAACTTTTGATGTTAAAATAAATAGTTTAAATCTATTAAGTGTAATTTTTTTTTGGGGGGGTTAATGAAGGTGAATTTCACATAATTAACTCTATCAAAATTATCCTTTTTATCAGGCACATCATT